GAATTGAATATTTTAATTTGAAATTTTCAATAGAAATATTTTAATATTAATTATTTTAATAGAATTAAATATTAATAGAATTTACTAGAAATAGAATAGAATTTCAATTTATCTATTTAATAGAAATAGAGTTTCAATTTTTAATTTAATATAATAAAAACTAGAAATATAATACAATTTCAATTTAATATAAATAGAATATATTCAACTAATTATCTAATTCTACTAATATAGTAATCTAGAATATTTATTCTAATATTAATAATATTTGTTTTCTATTTTATTTCGCAAGAATTGACTAATGAATCTCTTAATTTGATTCGGAATTACGAAAGTCTAAGTAGATGGTATAGATGAAAAATTTATTTCCTTTTCTATCTATACCACTACCACTCTTATTTTATTAGTGCCGTGGAAAATTTATTATGATAATGATTAATAAATGATTGATAACAAAAATCAATAAAAAAATTCTCAATTGAACTTATTCTTTCATTTTGTATTTTTCTTTATGCTCCTATCTTTCAAAAAATTGAACTTAGGAAAGTGCTTTTGCTTTACAAGCATATGTATAAAAAAGTTTATTTAGCTCCTTCATGCCTACTATAACTAGTTTTTTCGGTTTTCTACTAGCTGCTTTAACTATAACCTCAGTTCTATTTATTGGTCTGAGCAAGATACGACTTATTTGAAATTAATTGAATGAACAGTTTATAAAAATAAAAACAAAACAAAAATTTTCTGTAGTATTCCACCTAGTCTCTAGTTCTTTACCGTGTCCGTTTCCAATTCTTGGTTATTGAGATTTCTGGTCAATATGGCTTAATATTTAAGGATAGATATTACCTCTCTTTTTCCCTTTTTCAAAAAAAAAAATTGAAATGATTGAAGTTTTGCTCTTTGGAATTGTCTTGGGGCTAATTCCTATTACTTTGGCGGGATTATTTGTAACTGCATATTTACAATATAGACGTGGTGATCAGTTGGACCTTTGATTAATATTAATTAACACCGTGCTTTTTTTGACCTTCTTCGGATTAAAGAAAGGAGGAGGTCAAATTCAGAGTGCTCTTATATTTTTCCGTATAAATTTTGAACTAACAAACCAAAAAGAGAATCACGCTCTGTAGGATTTGAACCTACGACATTGGGTTTTGGAGACCCACGTTCTACCGAACTGAACTAAGAGCGCTTTCTTGTCTCAATCACAAAAAAGGAGACTGTAAGTAAAAAAGAGTCTTTTTTTTTTTTTTACCTCTACTCGATTTTGAATGCTTATACTATATATAGAGAATATGATATATATTAAAAATTGAGAGTATGTCCCATTTTCAATTTTAATTAATCTCAATTGATCCTTTGTTATTGCTCAGAGACGAAGTAATCGATAGGGATGACAGGATTTGAACCCGTGACATTTTGTACCCAAAACAAACGCGCTACCAAGCTGCGCTACATCCCTTTGTAATTCATTTATAATGTTATTGTAAAGAATACCTGTTTTGTTTTCCACATACTTTATTTCATTTTGATATCCATTATCATTTTTTCTTTTTGATCTCATATCATATATTATATAATAAGAAACTTACGCAAATTTCGTTAATGCTCGAGAAAAAAAAAGGGCGGCGCTTTCTTTTTTATTTTTAAGAAAAGGAAAATCTTATCTATGAAATTGTTGTACATTTTATTTTAATTTGAATTAGAGATTCCGTGTACAAAAGAAATGCAAGTTGCCTTGAATTACATAGAATCGGATTCTGTATCTATTAGAATTATGTATTAGAATAAAATAAAGAGTAGTTATTACATTACAATAAAGAAACAATAAAGAAGGAGGATTCAAAATGCGAGATCTAAAAACATATCTATCCGTGGCACCGTTAATAAGTACTCTATGGTTTGCGTCTTTAGCAGGCCTATTGATAGAGATCAATCGTTTTTTCCCCGATGGATTGACATTGCCTTTTTTTTCATTCTAGTTATCAACGCGTGGGGGAGAGGGTGAAGAAGATTAGAGATACAATTAAATATCTGTGATTACTACCCCCCTCCTCTTTTTTTTATTTAATTTGAATAAGTTAGAAAAGAAAAAAAAGTGGATTCAACTTCAGTAAAACTCGGAACTCGGGGTCCGCGCTTCCAGTGAAAGTAACTTCAATTAAATTAAAATTAAGAGAAGGTAGTTAGAAATGTAGTTAGTGTAACAGTATTCTACAAGACGCTTAAATGAATTACTGTGATTCTCATCGAAACTTCTAATTGAGATAGAGTTTCAAATCTTTGTATTACTTATTATTAATATAATTAGAACTATATTAGTTGCAATGAAATTTTTGATAATTTGGATTTCGAGTTAGCAACTTCACTTCTTTTTCCTTCCTTTCTTCGTTCCTTCAGATCGGAAAATAGAAGAGTTGAATGAATAAAAAATCCCAAAATCCCAAAATCCCAAGGAGGTTTATGGCCAAGGGGAAAGATGTTCGAGTAAGGATTATTTTAGAATGTACCGGTTGTGTTCGAAAGAGTGTTAATAAGAAATCAACAGGCATTTCGAGATATATTACGCAAAAGAATCGACACAATACGCCCAGTCGATTGGAATTGAGAAAATTCTGTCCCTATTGTTACAAACATACAATTCACGGGGAGATAAAGAAATAGATGGAATCTATCGCTTGCGTGTCACCTTTTCAAGGAAGATGACAATGATATAAAGAAGATATTAAGTATAGAATAATATAGTATAGAAAGAATACTATAGAATCTTATCGAATATATATTATCTTACTATAATATAATAATATAATAAATATATTATGCATAGAATATATTATCCTATAATATATTACGCTAATATATATTCGAAATTCGAATTATATCTATTTCTATATATAGATAAATAGAAATAACTAGATTTTAAATAAATATTTAAAATAAATAGAGAAATATATTCTATTGAATAGGAATATATTCTATTAATTAAAATATTCTATTAAATAGAATATTATTATATTAATAGAAATATATAATTAGAAATATATAATTAAAATAATAAAAATAAAATAATAAAAATGAAAATAATTAAATATTAATTATTTAATTAAAATTGAATATAATTAAAAAAAAAAATATTAAATAATAAATATTCAATAAATATTAAATAATAAATATTCAATATATAATTAAATATATATATATATATAAAATATAAATTAAATAAAAAAAAAAAACAAATCCTATTTCTGAATTCGAAATCATTTTTGATCCAATTGAACGAAATAGGATTTTTTAAATAAGGAATAAACAAACCATGGATAAATCCAAACGACTTTTCCCTAAGTCCAAGCGATCTTTTCGTAAGCGTTTGCCCCCGATCCAATCGGGGGATCGAATTGATTATAGAAACATGAGTTTAATTAGTCGATTTATTAGTGAACAAGGAAAAATATTATCTAGACGGGTGAATAGATTGAGTTTAAAACAACAACGATTAATTACTATTGCTATAAAACAAGCTCGTATTTTATCTTTGTTACCTTTTCTTAATAATGAAAAACAATTTGAAAAAAAGCGAGTTGGTCACTCTAACTACTGATCTTAGAACCAGGATCTTAGAACCAGCAAGCAAAATAGGCTTACTCAAATTGAAATGGGATCACAATTCCAATTCGAATTGAACCATAGATTGATGTTTTGTTCAAAAAAAAAAAATGAAAATCAAAATTTGATTTTCGTGTCGTAAGAAAAAAAACGAATTGGGGGAGAAGAAACGTTTTTTTTATTGAATGTTTTGTTTAGTTTGACTACTTTACTTGATCATATTATCATCATATTTTAGCGTACGAGTTTCTATTCTATCTTCCCGGAATTTATTTTCAAGAAATTCCATGTAAAAAATTCTATGGATTCCTTACAATTTCCTTATTTTCTAATGTCATTGGAAATCGTATAAAGACAATTCCTATTTAATATAGCTATTTGTGCAAGTATTTTACGATTAAGAAGCAATTGTCTCTTGTACAGATTATTTATTAATCTGCTATAACTATAAGATACCCTGTTTTCGCGAATTATTGCATTTATCCGAGTGACCCACAAACGACGAAAAGTTCTTTTCTGTCTATCTCTATCCCGATGGGCCGAAACCAAAGCTCTTATTTTTTGTTGAGTAATACTTCGAGTAAGTCTTGAATGAGACCCGCGAAAGCTTGATACGAATAAACGAATTTTTGTTCTACGTCTCCGGGCTATATATCCTCGTCTAATTCTGGTCATTGAGTACACGAAACTTTGATGAATAACTAATTGGTTTCTTTTCTTTCAGTTATTCTTTTTCCCCTTTTCTATAATAACAAAACGGATTTTTCCAATGTATAAAATAATAATTCCAACGGCTTTTGCTACTATAACCTTCCCAACCACGATTTTTTCTTTTTTTTTTTTGGAGACATTTCGTCTCGAAATAAGAATAAGAAACTGTATTGATATTAGGTCTCAAACACAAACAAAAATATAATAAATAAGCAGTAAATAGAAATAGATAAATAGTGGGTTCCATAGTTTCTATGGTTACTTTTCTTAAACGGTGAGGTCTTCTCTATACACCGGAGCCCCTCCTGCATTTAATCATTGAATCAATGCTATTGTTAACGTGTACAGTTCACATTCTTTTGCTCTACCTATGAATTCTCCAGTAATAGGTCTTTCACAAGGAAATCTATCTATTATAGTAACGGTATTTAATTATGAGGATTAGCTAATTCGTTGACCCTCTTAGTCCGTTCTTGCAAGAGTAGGGGCATAAATTTTCAGCCTGTTAACTTTTAATAAGATTTTCCCTGCTTAATGGATAATCATTTGTTACCAATGGGAAATTCTTTCTTGTTTTAAATTGAAAATTGAGGTGATTGAATTTGCACCAATGAAACCATAAATTTGATACACAATAGACGAATGTGATAGATCTTTTTTTTTAGATAATGAAAGGCATTCTTCTATTCTATCCTATTCATACGTACTGACACAGATAGTGGAAAAATTTTTTCTTTCTTTTGTCTCTTTTGTCCAAGCTCATGATCTAAACAAGTCGCACATACACCCTAGTACATGTTCCTCGGCGCTGAGGACATCCCCCAAGAGCGGGGGATTTGGTAACGTTTCTAATTGGCTGTCGTGTGTTTCTAATAAGTTGTTTAATAGTTGGCATTTTGAATCGTATGCATAATGGGCTGGTTTAGATCGATCGTAACCGTATGATTCTGAATTTTTTCTATATTAAATAATAGAATATTAAATTAATAGAATATTAAATCGAAATTTCGGTAAAAAAAAATATCAAATCGCGATTTGCATGAAATTTCTTCTATTTCTTATGCAACTGCTATAAGATCAACAATTCCATGAGCTTGGGCTTCTGTTGCTGACATAAAAACATCTCTTTCCATGTCTTCGGATACAACCCATAAGGGTTTTCCCGTTCTTTGTGCATAAATCCTTGTGATGATTTCACGCAGTTTCAGCAGTTCTTCTGCTTCCAGGACAAATTCTGCTATTTGTGCCTGATAAAAACCAGCAATAGGTTGATGAATCATTACCCTGATCATATAAGAAAAAAAGGTTTAGTCTAGCTCTCATAATATAAATATTTTAATAAATAATATAAATATAATAAATAAGAAGGGTCCGGGAAGAGATAAAAAAGAATAAGAAAAGACGATAGAATTGAACAACCGTACAGGCATTGTTATTGTTTGTACATTGCATACGGCTTCACACTAGAATTCACTTTTATTTTACCTTTCATCGAAAAAAATCTAGGCTTAAATCAGTAAATGCTCCAATAACCACCCTTTCCTTGGGAAGAGGTAAAAAGCAAAAATACTATGGTGGTCCCGTTGCTTTATTTTATCAGTGATTTAGCAATCCCAAAGTTTCTTTTTTTTTTTTTAGTTGAAAAAAAAAAAAAATAATAATATTATATTAAATAATAATAGAACCTTTTTTTTGTACTCTTTCATAACATAAATAGTGTTAAGAGCCCTCCGGTGCGAAAACAAAAATGTTTGTGACGCTGAAAGAGGTTCCTGATAGAATAAAATCAGAAAGGCCCTTAATATCCCATACGACTCTTTCGATACATAATCTAATGTTTAAAAAAAATTTCTTATATCTATATCGAATTCGAAATGCCATGCTATTATTACTTAATATTTATATTTCATATGGCGAAGGCATAGTTTTTTTTCTTTCAAATAAAAACCCATTGGCGCCAAGCATGAGGGAATGCTAAACGTTTGGTAATTTTTCCTCCGACCAGAATAAAAGATCCCATTGAAGCAGCTAATCCCATGCATATTGTTTGTACATCTGGTCGCACAAATTGCATAGTATCATAAATAGCTACTCCGGGTATTACCCATCCGCCAGGAGAGTTTATAAACAAATACAAATCTTTGGTCTCGCTCTCTATACTCAGATATACCATAAGACCAATAAGTTGATTCGAGATCTCACTATCAACACCTTGACCTAAAAAAAGTAACCTTTCTCGATAAAGTCGGTTGATTAGGATAAAATTCTATCCTATAGAAACCGTACATGCACCTTTTGATGCATACGGTTCACCAAAAATAACGAAAATAAAAAAAAAAGAATCAATGTTTAGATTCTAGCCCTGCTTTTTTTTTGATAGTGAGTACTTTGTTAACCTTTATTTTGAATCTTTATTTTGAATGCGGGGTCTTTTCTTCTATTTTTTAAGAAAGATGAGTTTTGACGCGTTTACTTACAAAAAAATTAATTAAACTTATCAAATTAACTTCTTATTGATGTATTCGTTCATCGTGATTGAATTCAAATCACGATGGCATTCTCTTGTTCCTGAGTGGGCTTCTTCAATTCTTTTAGGTTTGTGCTCTACTCCGAGTAAAGATCTGCCCGATTTTTATTTGCACATATAGGGCAAATGCTCTAATACCGCGTCTTTTTGTTACAACTTCGTTTTTTTTAATTCATTTAACGTTTCTGTCAAATATTTGACGTATTTATTATATTATTTTATTCGATTGAATATGATTTTCAGTTCGAATCAAAATTTATAAAAAATTTCTAATATAGAATATGATACAAGTAGTAATGATAATAGATATATTACCAATTGGATTTGCTAAACGGAGTCTGGATATTTCATTTTGTTGGTCTAAACAAGGCAACCATAAAGTATTCTAATTGATAATATTAATTTGAGTACCTCAAAAGCATAGATTTAATTGAACTTGATTGCACTTCACGCTTCAAATTTTTGATGATTTAATCAATCTTTCTTGGGCGAAACAGAGGGATATCTCAATCGGGTGAGAGAACGGGGGAATTCCGTATGACCCAATATATCTGACAAGTCGCACTATAAGTCAATCCAAAGTGAATCGTCTTCTCCAGGATGTCGAAAAGGGACTTTTGGGACACCAATAGGCATTAAATGAAAGAAAAAAGATTAAGTACTCTATTTCACTTTGAGATGAAAACGTAAGAATGAATTTTTTGTTTTAAGAATATTGACCTTTATAATTTACTAATATTTTCGTAATATTTTGTAATATTTTATACGTGGATTTCTATTAGAATTTCTATTTAGAATTTCGAAAAATTTTATAAAAATAGAAAAAATAAATATATAAAATATTAAGGAAGACAAATCGAATAGAGTCAAATTATTACGAATAAGTCCTTTGAATGATGAACAAATTTCTATGTGTTCGTTCATAGAAAATGGAGTCAGCTACCCGTTGCGTATTGGTACTTATCGGGTATAAAATAGATTTGCTTCTCTTTTTTTTGTTCCTACAAACAGAATTGTTATATTATTACTAAAATACTAAAAAAAAAAAAATAGTAATTCTTTCTCCACTTAAAAAGGGAGATCCATAACATAGTTTTTCCAGTGCAATAAAGTTACATAGTGTTTATTTTTCGTGAATAAAGGGGTATTTCCATGGGTTTGCCTTGGTATCGTGTTCATACCGTCGTATTGAATGATCCCGGTCGTTTGCTGTCTGTCCATATAATGCATACAGCGTTGGTTGCTGGTTGGGCTGGTTCGATGGCTCTATATGAATTAGCAGTTTTTGATCCCTCTGACCCCGTTCTTGATCCGATGTGGAGACAAGGTATGTTCGTTATACCGTTCATGACTCGTTTAGGAATAACCAATTCGTGGGGTGGTTGGAATATCACAGGAGTAACTATAAGCAATCCGGGTATTTGGAGTTATGAAGGTGTGGCTGGGGCGCATATTGTGTTTTCTGGCTTGTGTTTCTTAGCAGCTATTTGGCATTGGGTGTATTGGGATCTAGAAATATTTTTTGATGAGCGTACGGGAAAACCATCTTTGGATTTGCCCAAGATCTTTGGAATTCATTTATTTCTCTCAGGGGTAGCTTGCTTTGGGTTTGGCGCTTTTCATGTAACCGGATTGTATGGTCCTGGAATATGGGTCTCCGATCCTTATGGATTAACTGGAAAGGTACAACCAGTAAGTCCAGCATGGGGTGTGGAAGGTTTTGATCCCTTTGTTCCGGGAGGAATAGCTTCTCATCATATTGCAGCGGGTACATTGGGCATATTGGCGGGCCTATTTCATCTTAGCGTCCGTCCGCCCCAACGTTTATACAAAGGATTACGTATGGGAAATATTGAAACTGTCCTTTCCAGTAGTATCGCTGCTGTCTTTTTTGCAGCGTTTGTTGTTGCTGGAACTATGTGGTATGGTTCAGCAACTACCCCGATTGAATTATTTGGTCCCACTCGTTATCAATGGGATCAAGGATACTTCCAGCAAGAAATATATCGAAGAGTTAGTGCCGGGCTAGCCGAAAAGCAAAATTTATCCGAAGCTTGGTCTAAAATTCCCGAAAAATTAACTTTTTATGATTACATTGGCAATAATCCTGCAAAAGGTGGATTGTTCAGAGCAGGTTCGATGGACAACGGGGATGGAATAGCTGTTGGATGGTTAGGACATCCTATCTTTAGAGATAAAGAAGGGCGTGAACTTTTTGTACGCCGTATGCCTACTTTTTTTGAAACATTTCCAGTTGTTTTGGTAGACGGAGATGGGATTGTTAGAGCCGATGTTCCTTTTCGAAGGGCAGAGTCGAAGTATAGTGTCGAACAAGTAGGTGTAACTGTTGAGTTCTATGGTGGTGAACTAAATGGAGTCAGTTATAGTGATCCTGCTACTGTCAAAAAATATGCTAGACGTGCTCAATTAGGCGAAATTTTTGAATTAGATCGTGCTACTTTGAAATCCGATGGTGTTTTTCGTAGTAGTCCAAGGGGTTGGTTTACTTTTGGACATGCTTCGTTCGCTCTGCTCTTTTTCTTCGGACACATTTGGCATGGTGCTCGAACTTTGTTCAGGGATGTTTTTGCTGGGATTGATCCAGATTTAGATGCTCAAGTGGAATTTGGAGCATTCCAAAAACTTGGAGATCCAACTACAAAAAGACAAGTAGTCTGATATAATATTTGATCTCTTAGTTTTCGCCTCTATTTTAGTTTTGTAATTTTCCATAGGGTATGTAGATATCTTAATTTGAATCGCCACCTTTTCTTTGAATTTTGGTCTTTTTTTATCCGGGAGACGCTCCAAAATAAACAGGTATGAAAGCTATAATTGTAAACCACAATTGAATTTATGGAAGCATTGGTTTATACATTCCTTTTAGTCTCAACTTTAGGAATAATTTTTTTCGCTATTTTTTTTCGAGAACCGCCGAAAATTCAAACTAAAAAGGTAAAATGATTTTTTGATATCTTAATTGAAATAAAGAGGTAAAGAGCCTCCCAATATTGGGAGGCTCTTTTAGTCCCCGTGTTCCTCGAATGGATCTCTTAGTTGTTGAGAGGGTTGCCCAAAAGCAGTATATAAAGCATACCCAGTAAAACTTACAAGTAAACCAGATATAGAGATGGCGACTAGGGTTGCTGTTTCCATTATTATATAATTTCAAGACCACAGTGGATCTATGATAAGATCATTTATTTACAACGGAATGGTATACAAAGTCAACAGATCTCAATTAATACAAATAGGATTCAATTTATGGCTACACAAAGCGTGGAGGGTGGTTCTCGATCTGGTCCAAGACGAACTGTTGTAGGGGATTTATTGAAACCATTGAATTCCGAATATGGTAAAGTAGCTCCGGGATGGGGAACCACTCCTCTAATGGGTATCGCAATGGCTCTATTTGCAGTATTCCTATCTATTATTTTGGAGATTTATAATTCTTCCATTTTACTAGATGGAATTTCAATGAATTAGATTTATAAGAAACAATAAGGCCTAGCTTTTGAATACAAAATGAAGCATTTTTCTCTCGGATTTTTTATTCTAGTCTATTTTCAGAGTTCGATCGTGAAATTTATTTATTTCTGTATTTCTGGAATATGAGTGTGCGACTTGTTAGAATTGATCCTATATGATAGTACAGAGAGTGGATCTGTCGTCTTGATAGAGATGCTTTTATACCTCGTCAGGTATTTATTATAGTATCTGTAGCACGGAATGTATGAAATAGATTACGAAGTATTAGAACTATGATTCATACTGAATATTCAGATCTCGTGATCGGACTCCAAAAAATTTCAAAGAGTTAGAAGGTATAAATTGAAACATTTTTCTTCTTTCAAACTCTTTATCTATATTTGATCAAAGGATAAACCTTTCTTTGGATTTTTAGTGATTCTATTTATTGATTGAATAAGTGATGATACAACGGTTCTTACTCAGAGAATCTTTGGGCTTAGTTTGAAGGTTTTATTAAATAAATCATCGTGGTTCTAGTACGAATCTGAGGTTTCAATCGGTTTGTAGGATCGTAACAAGAAAATTTCTATCAATAATAAAGAAAACAACAATAAGGCTACATTACATACAAAATCAAAGAAAATAAAAATGGGTAAATAGAAGATTCAAGAGGCCCATAACAATCAACACCAAAAAAGGAACGAGCCGACTTGATATTTTGATATTATAACCACAAAGAAGAGTTTTCGAATTTTTCTTTTTTCGTATGGTCAGGTCAAAACAAAAACTCTTTAATCATAGGATTAAGAAGTTTCTATTACACATATCTGTTTGAACTAGTATTTTGGTGGTTCTGTTTGAGCCGTACGAGATGAAATTCTCATATACGGTTCTTGGAGGGGGAGTCTTTCTGGTTTACCTATCTCAATAAAGTCTATGATTGGTTTGAAGAACGTCTCGAGATTCAGGCGATTGCAGATGATATAACTAGTAAATATGTTCCTCCTCATGTTAACATATTTTATTGTTTAGGAGGAATTACGCTTACTTGTTTTTTAGTACAAGTAGCTACGGGGTTTGCTATGACTTTTTACTATCGTCCAACCGTTACTGAGGCTTTTTCTTCTGTTCAATACATAATGACTGAAGCTAACTTTGGTTGGTTAATCCGATCAGTTCATCGATGGTCGGCAAGTATGATGGTTTTAATGATGATCCTGCACGTATTTCGTGTGTATCTCACTGGTGGTTTTAAAAAACCTCGAGAATTGACTTGGGTTACAGGCGTAGTGCTTGCTGTATTGACGGCATCTTTTGGTGTAACTGGTTATTCCTTACCTTGGGACCAAATTGGTTATTGGGCAGTCAAAATTGTAACAGGCGTGCCGGAAGCTATTCCTGTAATAGGATCGCCTTTGGTAGAGTTATTACGTGGAAGTGCTAGTGTAGGCCAATCCACTTTGACTCGTTTTTATAGTTTACACACTTTTGTATTACCTCTTCTTACTGCTGTATTTATGTTAATGCACTTTCCAATGATACGTAAGCAAGGTATTTCAGGTCCTTTATAGAGAGTAATTTATAGAGAATATTGATTCTCGATATTTGTAATCAACCATTGATTGCTTGGGGGAGGAACAAAAATAGTATTTCATTGCTACAAATATGGATTATTGAAAAGAATAAGACATGTATTTGGATATTTCCCTTCAACTCTAAAAATTTTTGTTTTTTTATTTAACATGAATAGTTGAAGTGAATTCTCCTGAGAGAAAAATGGATTATGGGAGTGTGTGACTTGAACTATTGATTTGGCCGTGCAGATATATGCCCTTATCTGCCATATTGGAATTAATAACCAAATGTGTCTTTGTTCCAACCACTGCGTAAGCCCCATACAGAGGATAGGCTGGTTCACTTGAAGAAGAATCTTTTCTATGATCAGAGTCAATCATGTTAAGGCTCCGTAAAACCCAGTAGAATAAGTAATGCGGTAGAATCTATATTCTATTTTAGTTTAGCTATTTTACTTATTTCTTTAATTACTTAATAGTTTATAGTATGGAAATGCAGTCATTTCCTCTGCATTGACCTGATTTATGATACTATCGGAGTGAAGTGAAATAAGGGATCTAGATCTAAAGAATGAGAGAGGTTAAATTTTCTTGGTAACAAGTAAATCCTTTGT